TTTTATCCCCTTCCCGCTCTTTCACTTTCTTTCCTGTATTTTACGTATCATAGGAACTAGGAATTGAGAATCTATCTCAACAAAAGGTCTGACTGCCTGGTATTCATTCTTTTTTGCTTGGAGACATTGCGGTCAGTAACGTTGGCGAATTGGGTCAAGGTACGGAAAGAGAGGGATTCGAACCCCCGGTAAACAAAAGTCTACATAGCAGTTCCAATGCTACGCCTTGAACCACTCGGCCATCTCTCCTACATAATGATTATGACCGAGAACCCGCGTGAATAGCGAGTTGTTCAAATTTGATTGTCGGATGGGTACGGACAATCAAATCCCTTCTAACTAGAAAAATAGAAGCCCTTTCAGCAAAGAAAAAATCCTTCCTTTGAGTCTGGGGAAAAAAGATAATTTTTTTGTTTGTGAAAAACTGTTAAAAACAATAAAGGTATATATCTTGTTTGCAAAGATGACGCTCCTATTTTTTTTTTCTGATATTTTTACCTGATTTAATCAATGAATTGGAACGAATCAACGGGTCGGTCTATTTTTTTTTAATGCGTCTGCTTTTATGTTATTTTGTACTGTACAATTCCTTGGTTTTTGGGATCATTTTCTCATGAGAGGTAATGAAACGAATTATAGAATGGATTTTTACCTATGCCTAGATCGCGGATAAATGGAAATTTTATTGATAAGACCTTTTCAATTGTAGCCAATATATTATTACGAATAATTCCGACAACTTTAGGAGAAAAAGAGGCATTTAGCTATTACAGAGATGGTGCGATTTGATTTTTTTGATTTACCGCTTTCGGTCTTAGGAGAAAGAAAGACGGTTCGGGATAGAAAAGAACGAAAAAAGATTATTGACAAAATCTACGCTTGTTGAAGGTGAAGTTTATCGATAAAACCATTCCTTCTGTCGTGTATCCCCGATTAATGCAGCCTCAGATGCTTCAATTGTTGATTCTAGTATTGAGCAAAAGGTTACACCTATGGGTTCTGTATTGCATATTGCAAGTCAACCCTACTACACCAGTACCAATAGGCGGCATAGGGGAAGAGGCGCTACGTCTAGGAATCAGCAACACGAAAACTTTGTTATAAACTGCCCCTTTTCCTTATCGGGATCGGGACTAAGAAGAATGGTTGGGATAACAAACATCCATCTCGTTCGTACTGTGGATACCCTTATAACCATCGAAGACTGTTGAAGTGATTAATTCCTGGAAATTAAGGGGCGTTGAGAACAAAGAAATTGTTGGAGTTTCCAGTTTTATCTAGTACCAGTACCAACACGCGTGATATTAAGAATAAAAAAAAGCTTTTGCAGGAAGGTTGGCTAAAGATTTCTTGTAAAAACATTAGCCCCACTCAGTTCATAATGAGATGAGAATATTTCAATCTTTTTTGATTCCATGGATTATTATTCTCATTATGCACATAAGGGAGGAGCCGTATGAGATTTTCATCTCATGTACGGTTCTGAAACGGAGAATTCTTTGAATCGAATGACGACCGTAACGAATGTCAGCTCAATCTGAAGGCAATTATGCGGAAGCTTTACAGAATTATTATGAAGCTATGCGACTCGAAATTGATCCCTACGATCGAAGCTATATACTCTATAACATAGGCCTTATCCACACAAGTAACGGAGAACATACAAAAGCTTTAGAATATTATTTTCGAGCACTCGAACGAAATCCATTCTTACCACAAGCTTTTAATAATATGGCTGTAATCTGTCATTACGTGCGACTATCTCGACTATAGAAAGAAAAAAGGAAAAGAAAAAAAAAAGGGGGAACAAAGAGCAAATACACTAATAAATACTAGAAAAAAAATAGGCTTTCTACATATGCATCGTGCAAAAAACGATTTTTATCAGCTGTAGCAAAGAAAGAAACTTCATAAAAGTAGAAATATGAAGAAATCAATATACCTAGATAGTTTATTCTATGGATAAAGGATCTAATTGATAGAGGAAGCACCGTAAAGACCAATTCGCGAGGTTTTGGGCCGATGCCGATCCAATAAAAACTGCTTATTTATGTCATGATATGAGATAAAAGTAAGGAATCCACTTATGTAATAAAGTCGATCCCCTAAGGTATTCAGCGGCGGTGTAGCATCAGATCCCAAAGACAGTAAGTCTTTTCTTTCTTAGGAAGAAAGGTCTTTGTCAAAGATTCTATATCAATTTTTATATGAAACCGAGATAGATACCTTTCAGAAAATTCTAACTATAGTGGAAATGCTTCTATGTTATTCTTCTGACGGTGGGAGAAAAGATAAAATGAAAGCAAAGCTGATTATTAATTTAATCAAAAGTCAAGTTTTAAACTCATGCTCATGGAATTAACCGCTTTTGGTTAACCCGCAAAAAAAGAATAAAGATCAATCTATGAGAAAGCGAATTCAATTCGATATACTAAATTACAAAACCCGGGACACCAAAAGAATTGATTGCCGAGCCGTATGAGGCGGGAAACTCTCAAGT